CGTACCTTAGGAAGAATACTAAATAATAAATCGAAATTCTAATAAAAAAAAAAAAGGACAGCAACAAGCCCCTTATTTTGGTTATGATTTCTTTTCTTTCTATACAAAGAATCATCCAAACGCTTGATTCACGCATGATAGACTTTTGATTCAAAGAATTTGACAATTTTCTGAAAATTTCCCGTTCCTTTTGCAGTGTAAAAGTAAAATTGATTGAAAGGGCTTTTTTTCAATATAAAAATCAAAAGACTTACGAGGGTGTTCCAACTTAGTGATTTGCACTAACCCTAGATCCTTACGCCTGCGACAGGAATAAAAACTTTCTATTCGCCTCGAGCTCCACCCTGGACTCTTTTTTATATTCAAAAAAGGTGTATGACTCTAGTAAAATAGAACACAAAATGTCGAGCCAAGAGCACTTATATTCCTATATAAAAAGTGGCGGATTAAAAAATCCACAGCAGATCAGGTCCTTCAATTCAAGCCGCACGTTGCTTTTTACCGCATGAAGTTTTACCACAGCATTCCTCTAGTTTGTGTAATTGATTCAATTATGGAATCTAGTTCAGTCAGTATATCGTAATCTATCCTTTTTCTTTCTCTATTAATGGCATAGTGAATTTACGCGTAAAAGGTAAAGTCAGAATTCAAATGAATTCCATATTTGATTGGATATATGTCAAATAGAAATTAGAATATAAATATATATTTTTTTTAATTAAAATTCTTAGAATCTACGGTTCCACCTTACTTAACCTACATCACACACAAATAAAAAAAGCAAATAGATTTTTTTTGAATTCGTTTGAAATTATGAAAAAGAAGTTGATTCTTCTTTTCATTTCAATATTTTATTAAAAACAAATTCTAGTTTTAATTTTAAACAGAAACAGAAAGAGAAAGAGAAAGGTGGTGGACAAAGGCAATAGAAGATTGATTCCGGAATGACTGTACTCTGGGACGGAAGGATTCGAACCTCCGAATAGCGGGACCAAAACCCGTTGCCTTACCGCTTGGCTACGCCCCATTTCGATTTTTATTCAAGACTACTAAAAGAGTAATATTGCTATTGGTTGTTCGTCAATTCAATTTCAACCCAAATGAAATTATAGATTACATTGTTGCTAGAGTTTTGACACGTGTAGATAGCAAATCAAACTGACTTTATTGATCATTACATAGAATTCAATTAAGATATTGTATGAAAATATTATTTCTTTAATTCTAATAAGAGAATTAAAGGGTTTTTGATTGAGTAAGTTCAACAAAGTTTTTTTAGACTATCTTTCTTTACTTTATTTTTTTCCTTATATAAAAAATACTTATATTCAAAATATATTAATAACTCAATCAAAATGAAATTATCCACAAGAACACCAATTTTTGTTATGCTTAATATATTTAATTTGATCTGTATTTGTTTTAATTCTGCCCTTTTTTCAAGCACTTTTTTAGTCGCCAAATTGCCGGAGGCCTACGCCTTTTTGAATCCAATCGTAGATGTTATGCCCGTAATACCTCTTTTCTTTCTTCTCTTAGCCTTTGTTTGGCAAGCAGCTGTAAGTTTTCGATAAAATTGTTAATACCGTCTTAGAAAAATTCACGATTTTTATTCTTCCAACAATTCAAAAGATAAAAAAATCTTGGCGTATGAACGAACTCTTAATTCAAACATTGAATTTTTTTGGTAGCCGTACGAAATCTGGATCATTCTATTTCCTCAATTTTATCCTCTTTTCCCTAACTGAAAGAATCTAATTCGATTCGAGTTCACAAAAATATCTAGATGTTGGGATGGAAATCTGTTTCCATATGAAAGACTCGACTATTATCTGATTACAAATGACTTTCTGAAACCTTTTTTTTATTTTTTTTTTCTAGAAAAAAAGAAATCACTTAATTTTTTGGTATCAAAATTAGATATTTGGTATAAAAATAGAGAATCTATTCTCTTTTTTTTTTTTTGAAAAAAAAAAGTAAGATCCTGGAGATTGTGTAATGCTTACTCTCAAACTTTTTGTATACACTGTAGTTATATTCTTTGTTTCTCTCTTCATATTTGGATTCCTATCTAACGATCCAGGACGTAACCCGGGACGTGAAGAATAAAAAAGAAAGGTTTTTTATTGCTTTATTTAATTAGTGCAAATGCTCGAATTTTCTTAGGATTTTATCTATTACACATCATCAAAAGGAGAAAGGGAAAGAGAGGGATTCGAACCCTCGGTACGATTAACTCGTACAATGGATTAGCAATCCAACGCTTTAGTCCGCTCAGCCATCTCTCCTAAATAGAAAAGGGATACTTAATTAGGTTCCATTAGAAAAAAAAAGGCTTGAAAAAAACCTCCTCCACTTTATTCTTAAAAAACTTTCTTTTTTTTTTTTTTTTTATAGATTATTCTTTATATTATATCTATATATATTTTTTTATTTTATATATTATATATATATAGTTTCTTTTTTATTTTTATTTTTTTTATTTTTTATTATAGTAATAGATTTATCATCTATATATATATTATATATATAATTCATATATATATTACTATTATATAATAATATTATATAACTTTTTATATAGAACTTTCTCAGTAATTCTATTTACAGAAAAAATTTAGATAAAGATTAGATAAAGAACGGGCTCGAACTCGAAAGATAAATAAATAAAACCACAATAATAGAAATAGAGAATCCTTTTTGAATTTTGTCTCGTTCAAACACAAGTAAAAGATCTTTTTTATTTTAATAGCCTGGCCTGGTCAGTTCCCAGCCGGGCCTTTTTTTGTTAAAGGCCAAAAGACTCATCCGGTGGATTTTTAGACAAAAACGATCGGAAATTGAAAAAAAAAAAAAAAAAAATGGAACCCGCTTTGACTAATTTTATTAAGTCTACGCGTAAACGCTAGAGTTTTCTAATTTTTTGCAGGTTTTTTTTATTAAACTCCCGATTACTTTGTTCGACAAAAGGTCCATTTATATGCAATAATTGCATTGTAGCGGGTATAGTTTAGTGGTAAAAGTGTGATTCGTTCCTTTAACCCCTTTAATAGTTAAAGGGTCTCTCGGTTTGATTAATTTTCCGATCAAAAACTTTATTTCTTAAAAGGATTTAGTCCTTTACCTTTCAATGAAAGATTCAAGGAAGATTATAGATTCTCGTAATTTGTATCCAAAGACTCTAATCAATTGTAAATTTGGATTATTAAATTCCGAAACAGAATTTTTGAATTGGATGACTATTTACAATTCAATAAGTATAACAAGAGGATCCATGGATAAAGCCCGAAAAGTTTCTTTCTAATCGTAACTAAATCTTCAGTTCTATTTATTGTTTGGTATAGAAAAAATTGAAGCAAAATAGCTATTAAATGAGAACTTTGGTTTACTAAAGACATCGACATATTATATTGTTTTAGCTCGGTGGAAACAAAATACTTTTCCTAAGGATTCCGTTAAATAGAAATAAAGAACGAAGTAACTAGAAAGATTGTTCGAGTTCTCCTTTTCTATCTTCTAGAAGGATCATCTAGAAAGCAAAATTTTCTGTGAAAACACCCAGACGGAAAAAAGCTAACATAGATGTTATGGGTCAATTTTGATTCCGTTCCCGTCTTTTTTATTTGGGAATTTCTCCATCCACCATAAAGGAGCCGAATGAAACCAAAGTTTCATGTTCGGTTTTGAATTAGAGACGTTAAAAATATAAAAATGATCCATAGACGTCGACTAAAACCCTTAGCCTTCCAAGCTAACGATGCGGGTTCGATTCCCGCTACCCGCTCTAAATTATAAATAGCCCCTTTTTATTAGAGAAAATTTTCTCTATTAGAATTGTCTAAAAGCAATTGTGTATTGAATTCACTTCAATACACAATTGCTAAAAAGACACAATTGCTAAAAAGATTTCGCACATTCTTTTTTTTTTACAATTGGAAAGTGAAAAAACGCGAAAAGCGTCCATTGTCTAATGGATAGGACATAGGTCTTCTAAACCTTTGGTATAGGTTCAAATCCTATTGGACGCAATAGAAATATAGATATAAATATATTGATATTTATCTATTATTTCTATTTCTATCTATTATTATTATATAGAATATTATTGAATATATATTTTTATCTATTTAGAAAACAGATAAGAAAGAATAGAGAATACGAAAGAAATTTTGAATGCTTTAAGAGTTAATATTAAACAGATATTAATTATATACTTCTTTCTATTATATATATACTTAACTTATATACTTCTATAATATATAGAAGATATAGAATTTTTTTTTGAATTTAATTAAAGAATTAAATTGACTAAGGAATAAAAAATAAAAATGATCCTTTTCTTTTTTTATAATTTCTCCTGAAGTAGAAAACGTTCCAGTTGTTCTTGAATCCCTTCTTTCAAAAAACTTTCTGCTTCAGCGGTTAATGTCTTGGTAGAGGATATTATTTCTTGGAACTGAGGTTTATTTGTTTTTAAATAAGTGCGTAATTGAACGAGAAATTTTCTTACTTGTCCAATTTCTAATCCATCCAGATAACCATTTGTTCCGGTATAAATGGTCATTATCTGTTCTTCTACTGTGAGAGGGGCTGATTGGGATTGTTTCAGTAACTCGCGCAATCGTTGACCTCTTGCCAATTGATTCTGAGTAGCTTTATCGAGATCAGAAGAAAATTGGGAAAAGGCTTCTAATTCAGCGAATTGAGCCAATTCCAATTTTAATTTTCCAGCTACCTGTTTCATAGCTTTAATTTGAGCCGCGGATCCTACTCTCGAGACAGAAATCCCTACATTAATAGCAGGTCTGATTCCAGCATTAAAAAGATCGGCGGATAGGAATATTTGTCCATCTGTAATGGAAATTACATTAGTAGGAATATAAGCTGAAACATCTCCTGACTGGGTCTCGACGATTGGTAAGGCAGTCATACTTCCTTCACCTAATTGAGAGCTTAATTTAGCGGCTCTTTCTAAAAGACGTGAATGTAAATAAAAAACA